CCCTTCCCCTTCTTCAAACTCCGATTCGTATTTTTCATATAGAAATCCCTGATCAACGATAGAACAAGATCCATTTTGCATCATATCTAACTGATTCCTTGGTTCGGACCGAAGAAGTAATGTCACTCGATTATTATCAAACTGACTGCAATATTTTTCTGTCCGTGAGGATCCCGCCAGAGCCAGAGCGCCTTCTACTTCTAATAGTAAGAATAGTAATAGGCCATGAACTAGATCAGAATCATTCTCAACGAATCCATAAGAAGTGATCCAATTTTTTTCATCGTGTCTGGATGAAGACCAAAGATCTTGAGCGACCGATCCGGCAGAACAACTCAAAAGATAAAGAAGTATCGTGAATTTCTTCATGCTCGTTCCAAGTTCGAAGTACCATTTGTACAAATAAGAATCCCCTACCTTACATGATTTCTTCTTCATATAGATAGATATAGGATCTATGGGGCAATTACTTAGAAGTACATTTTGTGTAACAGCCTTTCCTATCTGATAGAAAAGGATCCCATGATCCTGAACCGATCTTATCTGGGATCGAAAATCCCAAGTTTTTCTATGAAGAGCTGATCTAATTGTATTAGTTTCTATAATGGATTTCTTCTGTGTAATACTAATTGATAGGGCCTCATTGATAAGTGCTACAAGATCTCGCGCATTGGAACCCATGGTTATGGACCCGAATCCGTTAGTATGGAACATCTTCTTTTCCAAGTGAAATCCCCTAGTATATGAAAGAATGAAAAAGTGCTTTCGTTGTTGTGGAAGAAGAAGCCTTCGTATCTTAATGCATGTATTGAATTTATTCGGAGCTATTAGAGCGGGATCCACTTTTTGGGGAATATGAGTCGAAGCAATAACAAGAATCTTTCCAGTGGAACATCTTTCACAATCCCTGGAGAGATAGTTCTCTAATAGACCGAGGGATAAGTAATTCGACTCATTCACATGCAGATCATGAATGTTTGGAATCCATATTATGCAAGGAGACATTGCTTTTGCTAATTCGAATTGAAGGGTTATATCAAATCGGTCTATTTTCGGCGTCATATACATAGTTAGCACATTCGTCATAGTTAGCAGCTCCGTATCAATATCAAGGTCATCATCACTATCATCAATATCGTCACTATCATCAATATCGATATCATCAAGAAGATAACCTTTAGGCTTGTCATCCAGGAACTTGTTCGGAAATACTGTAATGAAAGGAACATAGGAGTTTGTCGCTAGGTATTTGACCAAACAGGATCGTCCAGTTCCTATAGAACCTATCACTAAAATACCTCTAGAAGGGGATAGGGCTAAGCGGAGCGAAAAGGGTTTTCCATGAGGAGATGGGGAAGGGGAATGAAAACTATCAGCCCCACACGAGGTTTGTGAATAAGTGATTGTCTGATAATGAGCAAGGAATATCCGTCTTTCTGCTAAACAGGATCTATTGAACTCATAATTCATTAGATCCTTTTGATGAATGTCAACTAAGTATCGTAAGGAAATTGATCCCGGTTGTTCAATCATTTGATAACCAGAGTCATTCTTTGTTAAATGATCACTATGAGTCAGACTCAATAGGATTTGATCAATCCTTTTTTCTGTCGTTAAGGTGGAGAACTGAACCAAGAATTCTCTTTCTTCATCATCAATCGAATCACTGTTCGCGACCCAGAATTCTATTTTCTCATCAATCCAATCACCGTTCACGTTTTTTCTTTTTCTTATCAATGAATAGATCTCTTTACTTGTACGACTTAGATGTCTCGTATTTCTCGAAAAAATGATTCGATTGATGGGATTTGGTATGAGATCGATGAGATTGATCTTCCAATATTTCTTCTTAGAACGGATTGATTTGACCCCATAAGCGGGACCACCACCCAATAGCATGTTGCCACCAGAAGCAGAACCCCGTATTTCTTCCAGAGAATCTCCTAATTGTTCCAGAACAACTAGAAAGAGATTCTTTAACCAGAAAGGATTCATTTCAGATGTAGGATACCTATCCAGAAGTTTTCGAGATTCCATCATGTATGATGGAATCATCAAAGATTTGATCTTTTCTAACTCTGTCTGTAACTCACTAGAGGCTCGGGAAACAAAGAGAAGATGTATACAAACGAGATATCCAGCAACAAAAAGAAGGAAAAAGATGGAATAGAGGAACTCCCGAGCATTTGTTGATCTCAGATGTGTCCGTATCAATGGAACGGGTGACTCATTATTTCGATGAATCATTTCGTCGGACAGAAGAAGATTCTGTAAACATTGACTCGAAATCTCACTTATCAGAGTCCATTGTGGAAGAATCTTCTGAGGAATTGGCCGTGATATATCTGATCCATGCATCATATCATGAAAAATGGATACAAATTTTTGACTACTACTCAGTATCGGCAATGGGTCTGAAAGAGTATCTAAAAGGGTGAAATTGAGATATTTGCACCCTGTCGAAGTAAGGAACCATGGCATATATGTTTGGAACAGATTC